TCATTCCTTCCTTCTCCCTCCCTTCCCCTAAGATCTATGACCATATTATGTTAACTGTTCGTATTTCGTTCATTCCATCGGGGACTGAGGGGGAGGTGTGATATCTCGTACGATGTCCATTCAGTACCATGGCACTCGCTCGCTTTAGGTCTTTCTCCTACCTGGCCCAAGGGGGAAGATGGAGTGGTTTATCCCAAGCTACCGCATTGGAACGGGGAAAGGGGGAGGAACCGGGCTGCTCTCAGTTTCAACGGAGGCCGGGAGTGAGGGGGCCGAAGAAAGGGGCAACAAGACAGGGCCGCATCCGCTACGCCAGCTATTGAAACCTCGGCGCAGTAGCATCTCTTCTTATGGCCGTCTCTCTATGTCCTGCGCGGGTAGCCGCATATGATGCTACAGCGGTTTATCATCTGTAGTTGCTATCGCTCCCGCAACTTCACGCTCAGGAGCAGCTCTAAAAATGGGGCTCTTTACTACTAGGCTGGTGGTTCACCAAGGACCCTTCCACAGAGTCTCTCGATCGACCGAGGGTGACTGATAAGTACTAGTGAAATTCTACCTCCGTTCTCACTGCCGGTTCCTCGTTAGCTAGTTGCTCAGATTTTGGGTCGAGTATCACAAGATAGGCTGCAATAGCCGGATCTGGAAATTGGGCTAAAGCCAATTGTGTTCTTATGCAATTGATACTCCTTTTTTTGCTTTATCTAGTGCTACTCTTTTTTTACATTTCGCCCCTCCATAAGATCTTCAATTGCCCGGACGACCGTGAAAGCTTTTTCAAATTCTTTGGGTTTCGAAAGAATGGAGGTAGCCGCCCGGAAGTATATTACAGAACTCATCTGCTAAGCTTGGCAACAGTGAATAAGAATCTTAGATCGAACGATCCGGAACTGGCTGGATAAACCATGTGTAGTATTCAAAGGGCTTTCTCGTAGATCTCGTATCTGCTGCTCCGTTCCCACTTATTGTATCTCCTATAGCTGCTGGAATCAAATCCCCGGGTAGGCATCCATGGTGTTCATTGGGTGGGAGATGATTTAGGTAACTGACTTGGTGCAACTACTAGGAAAGCTATGTCTCTAGCTGGAAGCAGACCCAACCCATTCGGGAACCATAGATAGCTTTGGCTCTACAGATGATAAAGGTCTTCTACCCGGTCTGACATCAATAACTAAATATGGGTGCCCATAGGAAGAAACAACCCTTTGCTTATGTTCATGCTGTAGGCTTTGCCGGCATATGATGCCTACAGCCATAGCTACAGAACTAAAGAAGACTCCAGGACGGATAAGATCATATGCTAATGCGGAACCCATAAATGTTGGAATATCCGCTGCATAATAATAAAGAGATAGAACTGGAATTGGAAAATCTGGTGGTAAGTCCGTAAATGATGAGTCCTAAGAATGTGCAGAGACTGGTGGTCTAACACCATAGACCTAATTGCAGAATATTCAGCTAAAGCTTCCCTAAAGTTGCTGATTCCTTTGCTTTATGAGTCCCAGGATGGGGCGAAAGTATGATTTGGCTAATGCCATTGGTTCAGATGTACTACTAACTGACGAGCCAGAATGGGTGATTCCAGCAGAAAAGAAAGAAGATATATCGAGTCCAGAAGCTTTAGCTTCATTATAAACTCTAGTACTACCATATGGTAAGTAATCGACTAGCTACTGGGACAGTAGTTGGGATCCAGAGATGCCATAGTTTTAGCGTGAACAACCGGATTATCTGCGCCTCTATACTATGTTGGATTTGGTGCTCAACCAGATGATGATACAATGGGAATATTCCAGTCATTTCATTACCAAGGAAGACTCCTGATTCGTGTAAACTAGAGCTCTTTGATCTAACCGGCTGGCATCTATTATTTCTATTGAACGCTACGGAATCCCTAAGCTATGCCGCAAAAAGCGCCTCGGTAGACGCCTGCGGCTACAACATCATCACCAGAACCATTCGCTTATTCCCCCTGGCAACGTAGAAGGCTACCGCTATCTTAGCTGGAGGTATTCTATCGGGTATTGGGATTTATGTAGTTGCAGCTATAGCGGCATCAACAACACCATTAGTAGATGCTTGAGAGTCATTCAGCGAATGTATGATTCCTAGTTCTCACCTCTACCCTCCCTTGGATCTCATCCTTTCTTTCCTAAATCAGTACTAGCTTATTCTCTTAGTTGGTGCCATGATTGGTGTAGCTACCTACACCAGATATAGAACCTTTACGGACGATGCTTTTGGTAGTTCATCGGGGAACATTGTGGTTGGCGGGCAACGTTAGCTTAGGTCTCATACTAGGAATCCACCATATGTTGTGACTTCTACTGTGGTTGTTGCATATTCTAAACCTATAGCTTTAGCTAAATCTTCCGAACCCTAGCCACCAGGTATTACCAATGCCATACGATGATGAATATACGAATACAGAGCTAAAGTATGCTTTCTTACCAAGTACTGTAGTCGCATATGCTGCTGGTGATCTTGCTTCTGTTCCAGATGGAGTGTTTGTGGTTGTTCGTCCTCGGTATTGGCTGCTGCCGCAGAATGTACCACAGGAAGAAACCTTAGTGGATATTGGCAAGAATCGATAACGAACCTATAGAAACAGCAACGATAATACACCTGCGGTACCGGAGGTAGAGTCCCAAATGACTACATAAGAGAGAAGCCAGAACCCCTAGTTCTTACAAGTTGAAGCCTAGTCATTTATTATGCTAGTGATGGTAGCTATCGTAGGTGCCACAGTATGAGTTTTATCCGGGTAGAACCGCTTCATAAGTAGAAGGCTTCATCGGGCCCATCCCAGCAGTCCCACAAAGTATGAATAAGCATAGCATATGCGTAAACACTCTAAATCACCAAACCGGCGAAAGAATAATCGTCAGAAGACTTGGTACGGAATCACTATAGTGATAGTTAAACCAGTAATGGTTCTACGATCATTCTTACAGTACTATATGATGCTAACCTGTCGATGGGTGTTCCATTCCGGCTAGTACTCGGCTGGGCCAACCGTCCCCGGAAGACGATCTCCGGTGCCGCTGAAACCAGATGTTCTGAAGCTTCTTAGGGACCTTCGGAACCATAGAACATCCCGGATCTGACTCACAGCCACTAGTGAACCTATTTTTTCGGGGTGATTGGTAGACTTGGTTCTATTCCTCAAGCTGACGGGGGGTTTTGATGTCGACTACAGACGGAACCTGTCTGTCATCTGTCAACTGGATACTGCGATGGTTACAAGATATTTAGTAGAATGGCTGTGTAGTAGACGACTGGTGGGGTTTTCGTTATAACCAGAATTGGAATAAGAATTCATAGTATAGGCGCTTGGGGGAATGGTGATTTAGTAGCAGTAGGGGGCAAGGTGGCTTTGTTACCCATTCCGTTGGGAACCGCAGATTTTTTGGTACATCACATTCATGCATTTACAATTCCTCCAATACCAAATGACTCCTCTTTCCGGATATGAGCTCGTACTAGATCGATCTATTCGACATATGCTAGCACGGGAGTAAACCGAGAGATGGTAAGTGATTTATCTTTGATTAGTACATACCCAAGTTCAGAAGAATCATAAGTCAGGCGGTAGATAAGTGGGTGATCGTGAGTAGATTTAGGTATAGCAGTTATTCATCTGCGACTATGAGTGGTGTTACGAGACATACAATACATCAGGAACTACATCTGAGGAACAGACAGAGTATTAGTAGAACCAGATGGATCGGTTTATGAGCGTATGTGACTGGCTATGCCGTTGGAGTTTATCCATGAGTTATGGCTTTCGGTAATGGCATCAATTGCATCAAATGCAGGCTATTCTAACTAAGAAGCAGCGGATGATGTAGTAGGCGCAGCCGGATATGAGGAAGGCGTAGCCTCCGATCGAGCATATTCACTGGGCTTTGATACCGGGTATAGAAGTGGGTAGTCTGGGACTATTCATGCATCTACTGTTACAAGTGATCGTAGATCATCCAAGGTGCGTTAGCAGCATTCTCATAAGACCTAGGCCCTACCCCTTTTTTCCATTTCTTTTGGCCCGGGTGAGATGCAAGGTGCTTCTTTTCAATTCATACTACTATATGGTTCCACATACGGTCATCCGTAGAGAAATCTAGTAAAAACGTAATATCTTGAGCGGTCGCTGGGCCATCTTTGTTTGGTTGTTCTGATACCTCTACCGGACCTGGCCCAGGGTTGGCCAGGGAACGAAGCATGAGGAGCGTTGGATGTATAACCAGTTACGCTATCTAAAGCTATTGCAGCTAGGTCTGACGGATAACCCAAATTAGCTAAACAAGCTTCTGCAGCAGTGATTTGTACCTTTTGCACTAGTATCTGCCGTCTCACCGTTTCGGGATGTTTACCAGACCGTTCCTACTACTTCTCCTGCTTGCTTTGGGCCGGCCTAAGGCCTACAAAGCATCCATTTCCTAGTTCCCTTTGGTCCCTAGAGTTTACGATGGGTTTCTAGTAGTTGCCGTTGGGAATACATGGGCAGTCTCCGCTGTAGGAGCTTTTTCTTGATCGTTCGGTGATCACCGGCGTAGGAGATCATACTTCGGGTTCCAAACCAACCATAGTTTCGGTTACTCCTACCCGATACCTGGTCATAGTAATAAAATACATGAAGAACAACAATAACGAGATCTCCAGCTTAGCCCCACCCGATATATTCCTACCCGGTTTCTTAGTTATATGAGTTTATGCGGAAGCTTTTGAGGAATATTTGTATCGCATCTTATCCAGTAGAACTGGTATTTACCGATCCCTACATATATGGTTTCCGCTATAGCTCTCATTCCGAATGTCTACTACCTTACCTATATTCTACTGATTGTCTTCAACTCTGGATTCACTGCATTACCCGGATCTGGCCTCCTTCTTCATTTCGCTCCTAGTTTTCATACATTTCTTCAGGGTCTTGAGTCCTAGTTGCCATCTCATCTGGTTGACTTATGGTATCGGTCTCGCCCTTCGGAGACCTTCAATGATATCGATCGTTGACTTCACACATATCCAAGGATCGGCCCCCCGTCTTAGGCCTACCAGATCTATTTCTCCTTTCCGGAGATCTCACACCTTTCGTCACTGTCTGGTACCTGTTCCTCCTTTTTCCTCTTAGATTGGTTAGAAGAGCTCCTATAGTTCAAAGTGTACAAATCCTTAGAATATCTATTGGAGGGAACTCGGGGTGGGACCCCTTGGCACCAGCAGAGCACGTGATACCAATTCTTTAAGGAGCTTTAGCTCACGCCGTTTATTCCTTTTCTTATGCCTCGTCAGCCGCACATACCGTTTCACCCATTGTTTCTTCATTTAGGACTGTAGGAGGTTCTGGTTCACCATGGTTGACTCCATGGTACGGGAAACAAGCTAAACATCTACTCCAGATATACCACCATATCGTCTTCATATGCTTCTAAGACTATGGCTGGGGATTGTATTGGTTGTGGGTGGTATCTTGCTCCTGTTCCCATATAGAGAATCAAGCGGTAGAAAGCAGCAAATCCGGGGAAGTAAAATACCAAGTCAAGTTACAGCGATACCGAAGGATGGGACTAGTAGTAGCTTTACCAGCTATAGCTATAGCGGGAACTATCTAGGGAGAATCATAGTATACGAGATCATCATCATCCCCATCAGCGGTCCCAACTACCGTAACTGGGAATTCACAAGAAATGCTCGAAGATCTATTGTACTACCTGGGAATTCATATGAACCATATGGTTGGGCTCTTTCTGTTCCATCCCTACCACACCTACCTATACCAGAAGATCATGATCCGGATCTATCTACGCTAATAATATTTGGTGAATACCCATCAATAGTTGCATATTCATCAGTAGCCAGATATGGTGGGTTCCGAACCAGATATTCCGTAATAAAGCCATAATTCCCGTTCTCACTATTCTATGTTTCTGGGCTTACAGCCTTTCCTACATTCACATTGGATTACCAGTGCCATCACCGGATGAAGGCAGCGGGTAGCCTTCCGCATAGGACTCTGCAGATATCCAGGAAAAAAGATTGTGGTTCTACAGTTTCTTCATTACCCGGTGTATGACCTATGGTAGCGGCTGGATTTTCTGGTTTACACGCCTTCCGGCGATTATTGCATATGTTGTGACTGATTACGGTCGTTTCGAAACTACCTGAGATGCAAGGGGTCGGAAAGTATTCGAAAAATCAAGCATAAAGCTATCGCTATAGTAGCCATTCTGGTATCGTCTTGGATATTCTGTTCTTATTGTTTACCTTATCACTGGTTATAGCTATAGCTAGAGCTATGGATACAGTACTATATGGCTATTCGATAGAGAAGAAAAACTAGTATTTGGTGCTACAGGTGCTCCCCCGGTGTCTGATCTGTTACTGCAACTATGGCTGGGTATACTCAATGGTATTATGCTCATATTATGATTCTAGTAGTTCCGCTGGCTTCTCCATAGCTGGTATTCGGATTAGATCCGGTGATACCCGGAAGGAGATACCACGATAACTACCAGATACATTCTCTACTTATTCATATGATGCTTATTCATTCATACCCGGTCCTAGAGGCCCACCATCAAGGATGGTTTGGATCTAGCTATAAGGAAGGGAATGAAATCGAGAACTTCCGAACCTCTGGGAACTATCAAATACTACATCATCTGGCGGTGCTCCATACGGTGCTGCTGCACCTATATATGGAATTGCTCATACTATTCGAATCCCCTCCGGCGTCTTAGCTAAAGCACTCGAAGATCATCCGGTACCGAGCCGGTGGGTGAACTTCGTAAGGTAACAAGGTCCGGTATGGGCTAGGCATCATACTTCTGTGCAATGGACGTTGGGACTCGGTACCGTATCGATTCGCAAGCTTTCTAAATCATCGAAGAGGTCTCGCTTAATGCGCAAACAAAGCGACCAAGCTAGGGATGTTACTAACACGATGAACGGTGAGGGATCGAGCAGGCGTTCAACCAAGTCCGTAGCAGCTGCCTGTGTTGCCCTTGTCCGATTCGTTGGGGTCCGCTCCTTAGCCCTATCCCGAGACCCCTCCATCCTTGGTCGAAGATCTGGTGCGGTTCCACTCGGTTTCCCTGAGCAAATATTCAGAGATGTCCCGGAAGCAAACAGAGACGAAAAGTGGGAACTACACAAGATGATGAAAGAATTGGTTTAGAAGTAGCCCGCCTTCGGCTGAGTTCTCCCTAATAGACGCAGTTGGTCCAGATGATCCGATCTACTGCTTCAGGTCCGGTATCAACATCTAGTGGTTCCTGTCTTCTGCTCGATCACTATAAGTCCTGAGTTCCTACCCGCCCTAGCTGGCTCACGAGAACCCTATTCTATACCAGTTCCGGGTTGGCGGGCTGAGGGGAAGTCAGAATGCTCGTTCTATCTCGTTCGGCTGGCTCACGATCGTATCAATTATTTGTGGTTGCCTACGGACGGTCTCATCTAGTAAACAATTTGGCCGGGTCTTCGCAGAGCTTTAGCAGTTCCTGATGAATCACCAGTACTGTTCTACATATGATGGCGGTGTTACTGAATACTACACTGTTGGAATAAGCTTTATGCAGATAACACCAAGCATTTTAGATGCACCATAAGAAGGCGTAATATTCCCAGTAGCTGCTATGATGAATGCTGTAGTACCGGCTGCGCCTACTACAGCTAACCCTGCGTTGGGCCTAGTGCTAGAAACCTCCTACTGACGCTCCTGCCGAAGGATCTGTTGCTAGAAAGAAAGCATATCCCCGGGTGTTCGTAACCAAGCATTTAGGGACCCATATTCAGTCCTAGTACCGAGATACCTGACTTCTTTCTTGCCTTGTCAAAGTGAGGGGATGTCAGGAGTGAGGGAGTGAAATGGAAGTTTCACAGTGAGAAGTCTAAGGGTAAAAGATCCCTAGTCTGATAGCTTCAGTTAGTTGTTTAAAAGCTATGTTTTGAGTATGAGTTCCTCTTTTGACACAATAATAAGCAGTTAAGTTACCGTGTCCAGTATCGACAATGCAGTCTACAGATGCGGGCACAGAGTCGGCTTAGTAACAGATTCATTCAAAGAGGTGAGTTACCCGTCTTCGATTGAAAGATTCGGTTTAGTGAGAATAGCTCTAGTCTGAGAGCTTAAGCTATGAGTTGAAAAGTTCAGTATGGGCGCCTCTTTTCTTTAACCACAATAGGGTTCAAGCCTAGCGCGCAGAAAACAGAGAAGAAGCAGGAGCCGAGCAGTCCACCTTAGGGCTAATTGCCCTAAAAGAAGCAGTCAACGGTAGCCGACACCGGTTTAGTTACCATAGCCCTAGTCTTTTTGCGGACTCAAGGTGACTTCTAACCAGGAGTTCCTCAGAGCACACAATAAATAGTGCCGTTGGCGACTCTGGTTTCGGGTGAATCTCAATAGTATGATAGCGTATGTCAGGTAGTTACAAGTGAGATAGATGTGTAACTCACCTCTAAAACTAAGCCAAGGCCCGCCGATTGAAGGGAGGTAACCGGTTTGCGAGGTTGCTTGCAAGGTCCTGAGACTTAAACAACTTCCTCAGATACTCTTTTATGCTCCTTCCTCTCCTTTCCAGTCGAGCTATTGAATTCCTCAGTCATCTAATCCATTCCCTCCTTCACTGCAGCTTCAGGTCGACAAAAGCAAAAGGAGGAAGGCAGTAACTCCAGGACTTCACTCGACAAAAGAAAAGTCTGAGATGGCTACGGCTTTCGGACTAGGCAAGGAGAAGAGAATGGAAGAGCTTGCTGACGAGGCAAGAGACTAGAGGAGAAAGCTTGGTTGCTTCCTCAAGCGGGGTCTTAATGGAAGAGCTTTACTTACTGACTAGGAAAGGATAATGGTCCCTTCGCCTCCTTTTGCTCCTGCATCTTCGTGGCTTACCGCTTCTTTTTCTAAGAAGAAAGGCTTTTAGCTTCTTAGATTCACAAACCATCTGTTCTCTCTCCTGCTCTCAAACCGAAGAAAGAAGGCAGACTGGTAAGAGGGACGACCTTATATAATTATTAGATCCGCTATATGGTTGATCTTCATATTGGTAGTTATCCTACTATCTATTGCTATGCATCAGTCAAATACCCGAGGCTTGCTCCCTTTTTTCCTACTTATTATCGGATTGAAGACTTGCTTTCAAAGCAAAGGCCTAAAGGAGTCCTAAACCCGACCTGCTTATAAAGGGGCCTTCCCTCTCGTTTTCTGTCTTCGAGTTTTCTTCCTTCCGGATTCGGGCCTTGCTTTTCTTTGTTAGTGTAATAATTGGCTTTACCCTTCTTTCGAGTTTTAAGAAAGTTGCGCGAAGGACGTCTTCTTCTCTGCCCTCTCCTCTCCCCAGTGCGGAAGGAATGCAATCGCTTACGGTTAGATGAAGAAATGGGCAAGTTCTGAGCTTCACTTACTTAAGTGCGTCTAGGGTCAGGCGGTACTTAAGGGAATCTAACTCTTCAAGGACTCTTAACTCCCGTTCCCTCTTAAGACAGAAAGAAAGATCGGGCCGGGGACACCGGTATACTGTACTAATATGAGTCAGGAAAGGAAGCGAGCTCGACTATCGACTATTAAGGAAAGGAAAGCTGCTAGCTTAGCTCACGCGAAGCTGAGGGTCCTTAAGGAGCGCCCTAATCGAAATCGAATAAGGTCAGGAGAGAGGACAAGGGGGCTTACGTGAAGCGTGAGGAAGCTTGGCTCATGAAAGATTCGAAGGAGAGCACAGAAATAGAAGTGCTTTTATCGATCGGCTTGATTGAACGGCTGGCTTGATTGAGTACCGTAACTACAATACAATAGCTTTCTTGAGCTTGAGTAGACCGTTCGCTTTAGGGAAAAAGAGCTCCCGGGGATTGAATCGCTTTTATCCCCTAACATAGTAATGTGAGCTTGATCAAAATCCTTTCCTCCTTTATATTAGTAAGGCCTTTACTGGAATACTGTGCTTGCTGCTTATGGCTCACGATCCCTTACCTCAGCCCTTTCCAGTCTCCTTGCTCTCAATGCCCGAGATGCCCCCTATTTGAGTTTGAGTAAGGTGGTCTATCATAAAGCGATAGGGTAGGGCGCCTTATTGAAAACTAAAGTCAAGCAAAATAAAGGGTTAGATCCAGTACAGATGTTGAAGAAAGCCTTACTTTACTCCTTTCAAAAAAACTGGATGAGGGTTGGGTGGAACAGCCTTTATTCAAGCAGTTCCCTGCCAATCGAAGACCTTTTAGAATGGAAGCTGCCTGGTTCTCTCATGAAGACTTCGGCAATTGAGTCAGGCGGGTCTGGGAACAACAGGATCAATCTCTGCAGAGTACTCTGGCCTCCTTCAAGGAGTCTTGTCTGGGGAGAACTGACGAAGAAGAGACGGCTTCTCAAGCGAATTGAAGGCATTCAGAAGTACCTCAGGCTCGATCTTTTCCGGTAGTAGCCTCGATGCCGTAATTCCAAGGCACAGCATGATTTCCCGTGTAAGGTTCCAATTGAGGGAGGCTGATAGTGATGGGTCCCTTCGAGGGTGGATAGGTGATAACAATCGGTTTTGGGATGGGTCTGAGTGTTAGGGTTTGCGGAACCTTTGGTGCGGTCAATGATGCGCTTGGAATGGTGATGACAAGGGGCAGCGGTTGTGGTTGTGATGGAACTGGTACTAGGTAGGTGGATCGAGGGGCCGATCCTTGGTAGGAAACCACCGTAGGCCTATTTGGTGCATTCTGAACGATCTGGGAGATAACGTTGTGCAGATCAGGGCAATTCCTGTGTTGAGGCCGGATCGGAGGGCATATCATGTGAATCTCTGTGCAATCCTCGTCTTTCACCTTAGGCCAAACGAGCCTATCTTTGAGTGAGATGGGTGGTTGTATCTGGGACGTCTTTCTCTTCTTGCATAGACTACTACTCTCTGATTCATCCTGCAATGAAGGGCATGGATTCTTCAAAGCGTAATACGCATTCCTCCCTCGCCAATAGAAACTCAACAACTGATGGTCCAGAAGATCTTGGATCCGATGCCTATGATGGTAGCAATCATAGGTCCAATGACCTATACCTCCCATATGATATTCACATCTTGCATCTAGAAGGAATTCCGGAGCCTGAGGATTCACCGGTTTAGGAGGCATGGGAGTGACCAGTTTTGATGCAATCAATTCTGGAAGTAGACGAGATGGCAGAATTGGGAGGGGATCGAATTCCCTCTTCTTTTTGACCTGCTTGTCCATTTCTTCTTTGTGCTGCTGGACTTGAGGGAGGAGTTTGGTGGGCTCTATTCCCCTGGAGGATACCATAGCTGTCATTAGTTGCACCATCATCTTCATTTGTCCTTTGAGCTGCTCTAACTCCCTCATCATATGTGTCAACTCGGACCGGTCGGTTGATGTTGCTTCTTCGGAACCTGCTCTTCTTCCTCGGGGAGGAGTCGAGCTAGGGTAGCTGTAATCTACTTCCTCTTCATTTCTTTCTTCCTTGATTCTGATTCGCACCCTAGCTCCTGGGGAAGTAATGAGCTGATAAGGGTCAAATTTCCCTTGTTGATCCCTGTGCTTCTCAACGTAGGTGCGTGCATCCATCCCGTGAAAGTCCTGGTTAAAGTTCCCATAAAGTAGCTTGTCAGCCACATTAGGGTAAACTTCATTCATCCACTCATCAATTTCCTTCTTGACTATCTCCCTTTCAGCACGATCTTGCTCCTCCGGATTCTGGTATATCTGATCGAAGTCATTAGCTTCCAAGATCGGTAGAGTCTCTTGAGGAGGTATGAAGCAGCATCCTGTGTTTTCCACAGTTTCTTCCAGCGAACCCGTTATGGGTCCCGGGGTATATGTTGGTACAGGGGGATAGTCATCCCAGGAAGGAAGCGGTGGGATCAATGCAGGATCAGGCTCAGGGGGCTTCGAGTATTGGACGTAATAGTCAAACTTCCCTGAGTGTTCACCTAAGAGGCCGGTCTCCTGCTTCATATCTTTCTTTTAGCATCTGTTGGCTGGACTTCTTCTTCTTCTTTTTGCTTTTGGGGAGATCATCACTCTCATCTCGGTAGGGTAGTATGGCGTCCCGTCGAGCTTATAGGCTATGATGGGTTTCTGTTGCAGGTACAAGGACTCCTTTTTCGAAGAGCGGTGTGAGAGCGGCTTTGGTGAAGACATCTTGATAGATCGGAGTCCCATCGAGATGATATGCAATGATAGGGAAGTCGCGTGGATAAGCAGCGAACAGCAATCCCTTTTCGATCTTGGGAAGCACATCTGCATAAGTAACGCGACAGGGTGGATCCCGCTGGTAACGAGCTAACCAGATGAACGTCAGCTATTTTTGTCCCCTTTTTAGTATTCAGACGGACTTTCATTCCGGGAGGAGTGATGGGTCTTCTTTCTGAGAAGACTCTGCGGGGTCCTCTTTCAGCGTTAAGGATTGGATTCCTTCGCAAAGATCCCAATCCCAGTCTTCTGATGGATCCATAGGCTGATCTTCTGTTTTGGCTTGTTTATTCCTCCTTTTAGTTCTCCTCTTTCTTCGCTTATCCCAAAATTGATTACGAAATATGTGTTCCCGGGGGTGACATATGTCACAAAAACAACCTTCCCACTTGACGTGACAAGTCTGCCAAGTGCCTTCTTGTCTTGGAAAGGTTTTCCATTGGGAGCTCGTGCAATAATACGTTGTTCCCATCTGGTGGGCTTTATAATGCCCCTAAGTAGGGAGCGAGAGTCTCGAGATTGACTATTTCTTGGTAAACGGGTGTGCCGTCATCGTGATAAGCAATCAGAGGCAAATCCTCTGGTGCCACTGGCCGGAGCAATTTGTCCTTGATTCCTTGAAGAACATCATCGGGAGTTCAGTTGAACTGTGGTTCGAACCGATATTTCTTGAGGTACAAGGATGTCATACAGACTGATACGGCATTATCTTCCTCTCCAAGATTCAGACGCCCCGGGGGTTGTAATTCAGATCGAACTCTTTTGTGGTCGATTTCATTGGTGGACGATCCTGCCCCAGTGTTGCTTTCATGCGCCGGGAGTGGATTTTTAATAACATTGGGCTTGTTTCTTGTTTGAAGCTGGGCTTCCTATCTAAAGCTCGACTTTGAACTCCCTTAGTCCCTGCAATTGTGGTTGATCACGAAGATCCTGAATCCTATGCCTCAAGTTGTAGCATCTGTCAGTCCAGTGCCCTGGGCTTCCCATGTGATAATCACAGCGAGCATTAGGATCGTATGTACGCGGCGGCGGATCTGAAACAGGCTTTGGAGGTATAGGATCAGGATGAACAGGTGCCCTTCATAACAACCTTTGAAAGCGCTGTCGTGAACCAATGCCCAAAAGTGGAACTGCCAAAACCGAGAACTCAGTCACGCGTCTGGTAACCTGTTGAGATCGGGCTACGGCCTCTTGTCCTTAACAAAGGAAATGGAACGGAATCCTTTGATTCCTTTTTCCGTCCGAGAGACTCAACTAAGGCACATCCCATGCTGTGCCACCCCGCCGGCTCAAGACAGTTCCATCGCGAAACTATCTCCCCTCATTTCATACGCATTGGACTGATCCTCTCCCTCGGTTGCTCCGTAATGGCGCCCCCACCTTCGTAAGCCTTAGACTAAAGATAAGCGGAAAGAAAGCCTAGACCTAAAGATCGGAGGACCTCCATCTCTCTTTGGGACAAAAGCTCGAATAAGTCCCCGAGCATAAGCCAAGGCATATTGAGAGAATCGGCTAGCCATTTCATATTTTACCCAATAATATTAGGATTAGGAGGTAAAGTATGACTAGCATCAATAGCGTAAATGAAAGAATTGAAAGGATCCCCACTTCAGCATGCAGTTCCGCGTTGTAGCTCGTGTTTGAGAGTGAGCGATGCTATAGTATTGTGATTGGTTGATCTATTGAGGTAATACTGTCTTTGCGGAGTCTTATAGAAGTAGCGTATGCGCTTGAATCAGCCTGTCTTTGTATAAACAACTAGTCTTCGGAAAAATCTGTTTTTCTTGTTTTATTTTTATTGTTTTGTGAACAGGAACTTAAACATGAACTGATTGAGCTACAACCACAACAGCCTTAGGCAAGTACGAAAGACAACCAAGGACAACAGATGCGGATTCATTAGCTGCTTTTTTTAGGATTCTATACCTGAAAAAGCCCTTTACTAGGCTAGGGTTGGGTTTAGGAATAAGGGTAGAAGTGAAGTTTCTATTGAATTGAGTCAGATCTTTGTTTGATTAACAAATGAATACCATTCAATGAAAAGTTTTAGAGGAACAGCTGATTCCCCTATTGATTCACCTCCTACAACCTCCGAAGCGGATAAGATTCCAAGAGCTTCGTCTATACCAGAATATGAAAGAGGAGCTTCTACGTTAACATTTCACATAAATGTGCCTCCTCCAGTCTCTCTAAGCGGAGTCCGATTGCAAGAAGTAGCTGCGCTATGCCCGATTGGAATATTTAGCAAATATAAGGCTTAGAACTGAACTGCTCGCTGCAAGGGAATAAGCGGTCTATGACATGTGGTGACAAGGCTAATGGAATAGGAGGAGGGGCGGCCCGGCCTTGTGTTCAATATTTCGTACGTAGACTATCTAATATCTATATATTAAGAAAGAGTTGCCAGCGAGGCCTTAGGAGCATTTCTCCCGGTCAATTCCTATGATTGTGGTATAGTTCAAGCATATCATGAGTGACCTTCGCCAAGGATCTAGCAAGCTGCGATTTCCCTGTTGGCGTATAGAGAGAGTCACAACAAAGAAAGGGCCTCGTATGGTCGTATGTCCTTCATTCTCGTATTCATTAGAAGAAACCCAACCTAAACTGAAACCTTTCACGTTGTTATCCTTGCTTAATGTATTAAAGATAAATAAAGTCAATGTATGTTAGTGACTGGTTCTCTTTAATGCTTGTTGTTGTTTTAAGACCGTTGCTTGCTTTCAAGGTGCTCTCGAGTCAACGGGAGAATCGATCAATCGCCACAGGTCTCAGGCCATTTATAAAAGGTTGACCACCGTCCTTTTCTTGGTTTAGGGATTAGGGTAGTGTGCTCTGTGAATGGGAGTCTTTCTTGTGCCAGAAGGCAAGTAGGTGATTCCAATTCATGCGTATAGTAAAGATAGAGTCGGAACCCTCCGCACCTATAGTCCTCCCTTTATTGAAGTCGGATCAAGTGATAGAAGACCTGATCGTAGACCACGGTGGATCCGCAATTCTTTATAATATACCACACTTCTACGCCATTCAGTAGTAGCTAAAGCCCGATACGTTCCCTCTCTTCTTCATTGCATTCAAGCCTATAATCCGCTGACAGATAATAGAATCTCCTTTCAGCAGATTCAAGTATGCAACGAGAATCACCGACTAATGCGAGAGTGACAACCCACCCTTCAATAAAAACAATTTTCACTCTTGTTCCCGAAGTTTGTGCTCTTTCCTGGAAATATTTATTCGTTTTTGACAAACCAAAGCCCTCGGCAGTGCTGCAACCCATTCATATCTGTGGTATTTTGGGGAGAAATCAAAGATAACTTTGAGGCAGCAGAGGGGCTTCCAAAGCACAAGGCCACAACTCCCCATGTACGGGAAGGTGCCAAACTTCCCACAGCTCACCGCAGATCTAATGAGAAAGATTCCCACTAGAAGTTATTCTGTATGGGACAAAGGCCAGTCACGCTCGTCTTAGGGTAGGATATCCATAAACCTTAAATCACGGGAACTTCTCCTTTTTGGTTGACAACCGCTGACTCGGTATAATCTAGCCAGGTACTCTTCTATATAGTCTATAGGCACCACTATAGTGGGCCGACTAATAGGGTCCCATCTTGTGTCGGGTTAAGGCTCCACCTCATGTTGGGTTAAGGGCTCAGTTGAACCCAATTTCTTCACTTGTAGTCTACTAAGAGTACTGAGCTTGGCATTCTATTAGAGTAGAGTACTTGAGATATAGCTTGCTTTCCTGGTCTTTGATTCAACCTCTGCTCTCCTAATTCAGTCTATAGGCTTTGGTTTAGGTTCAATCTTATAAGTTGAGCTTAGGTCCATCAATCAATCTCTCATAAACCCCTAAGCTGAATCTATATGGGGCCTTGTGTTAGGCCTAGCTTGTGTCTGTAAGGTATAATAGCAGGCTTTCACCTATGGTTTCACCCATACTTTAAACTATTGTCATTAGGCCCTTGTAACGCTCTAAGAGGGTAGTGAGGCTTAGATTCCATAGAGTTCAACCTGCATTCTATTAGAGTAGAGTACCTGAAGTGAAGCCTACATCCATTTTAGAATAGGATCTTTTATGTAGCCCAACTCATAGAGAGTTCTGTCACTTGGTCTGAACCTATTTCTTCTATTCCTATGATTCTATTAGAGTAGAGTCAGGTACTCTGTCTATATAGTCTTTTAGGATGAGCCTTAATATATATAAGTATCAGCCCATATCGTGTTGTGCTAAGCTCATTTCTCTTATTAGGTCTGACCTTTTGTACTCTGTGGACGTTCAGCCTCCCTATCAGTCTTTTTCATTTTCCAAACATATCAGACATCTTTCATATAGGATGATCTTAGAAAGCACCTAAGTGTTGGACATTTGCATGATACAGGTCAACCTCCCTATCAGTGAAAGAAGCAGGCAAATCGCTCTAGGTGAAAACCTCGGAAAACGACTTTCGAAAACTATTACTGCAGATCGACATCGGAGGTGGCCCAAACCTAGGCTGTGACGCTTCCTGTTGAGTACACAATTCAGACTGGAAGTTCGTTGAAACAGTACGAGAAAGACAATGATAAAGAATGGGACTAAGTCTTGAGCTACTTTTTTAGATTGGATTCTTTAATATAGCATCAACATGACAATAACATTACAAAGCGATATAGGCATTTATCCCATCCATCAACCGAGAAAGACACCTACGTTACACTAACAGGAGCGCGCTTCTTTATTCAAAACAAAAATACATTATGAAATGAACCCACATATAAAAGTGGGCGGGTCTGCTCATTATTTGTGTTCGTACATTTATTCATTATTGCAATACAAATAACACCTCCACTATACTAGTTATGGAGGGGAGGATGGAACAAGGCGTTTTGAACCATATACTACTGGAATGAAACGCAGCCTCGGAACATAATTATGCTGCTTGCTCCATAGGTTGAAGTACCGAGATGGTGGAACTGGGGGGAAGAAAGCGGCCCCCTTTTGCGGCGGATAAGAGTGGGCAGCATCGCTTTCCCTCGTGTAGCTATGATGCCATTCAGAAACAACACAAGAAGAAGAAAAATCAAAACCCATCACTGGAAAACAAATTGAGCTGTAGGCATCAAGGTAAGGGACCGAGATTATATACTGCTGCAGAAGCGGAATCGAAGGGGTTGGTTGAAAGGTCAGGATAGCGTGATTGGCCGATTGGTTGGAAGGTCAGGCTACTACCTATATTATACCGAATTGACTGGTTGCGGGTCCTTCGGATCATGGGCCACAGGTAGAGACCGCTGAACATCATTTGGACAGGCTAACAGAATCAATTGAGTAGCGACCTTTTGATGGCTGTCATTTTCTGGGCTATTTGGAAGGGTGAACTCATTATGTATATAAGCAGTCAAACAAGAGGATGGGCCTGACAAGCAGTCAATGGAAGTTCGAACCTCCCTGGAATACATGAAGTATCTGACTATCTAGATGATACGGAGGGAGGACCTCGATCTATTACTTCTAATTGTATATGACGAGTTGTGTCTTTCTTCAAAAAGTCAGATAGTGGATCGAGAAACCTCCGCCCTTTTACGAAAGCCGGTCACCGGTAGGCTAAGATCCTTTCTGACTGTCCTTTGAAGAAAGCCAGTAGTTCAGTTTCGGTACTCAAGTTCCAGCGCTCGTAGAAAGGTCAATACGGTGTCTAAAGCCGGCTTTCCTGTTTCAATAAGGCAAGCGTGAAAGTGTCGCAGAGAAAACTCTCAATATATATAAGTACCAGCCTCAGTACTCTAATCTAATAGTGCCCTTTATCCCCCCGGATCCCCTATTTATTTATATTATAGGAAACCCCGAGGAAAAATATGTGTCCAGGAACGCTATGTGAATAGGGTCATATTCTTTCATAATATAAGGTCACCCTTACAATATATATAAGTACCAGCTTTCAAAAAGAATTTGGAAGCTTTCCGCCTTACTCCCTATCCCTATTCTCTCTTAAATAAAGCTATGATAAAACTTGAGTAATGTGGAACCCATTCCTGTGAGCTGTAGAGTGAGTTATCCCTTATCATCCCTGGTATTCCTCCTCTCTATGAGATGTGAGATCGACCCCGCGAGCCCTTCCTCTTTCTACATCCTTTTGGATGATAAGGCATGCCTATCCATGTTTTATCCAGCCTTTGCTCCACTATCAACCACCGGAATGGTGATTTTGCCTGCCCCGCTTTCCTCTCCCGCGGCAAGAGCTCGTTCGCCAAGTCCGAACTCCCACTTTCTCGTCTATGTCAGTATAATCTAGATAGTAGACTTCCTTCACAGGATAAAGCAAATACTACCGCGTTTGACCCTTTTCCGCTTCCAATATATATCAGTACCGTTCCTTACTGACATTCTAGCTGACTAGCTGAAGGAGAGACTTTACCTTTACTTAGAGAGGGGGTTCGTAGCTTGTCTTTCTTTGCTAAGTCAAAAGCGTGTAGTGAGCTTTCTAGCGGAAAGGCAGACTTGAAACTGACTTACAGCCAATATATATCAGTACCAGGCTCTGGAGGGAGCTTCCTGAGTCAGACCAACTCGGCCACCGAATCGTCTGAATGGAATGTATTTATTAGGAAAGCGGCTCTATATAGAGTGAGTACTGACACTAAAAGAGCTCAACAAAGTCACTCCTTGAACAGAGGCCCGAGCCCTTTAAGGATGGATCAAATAGGTGTTCCGTGGACACTATTAGAAGAGTACTGAATTAGCCCTTGCTTTTGAATTGAAATAAATAGTTGTAGACCCATACTAAAGATAAGAAATAGATAATCAACAATAAAAGAAAATAAAAAAGTTCCATAGAGATATAGAATCGGTAAAGGCCTGACTCTATTCCTTGTCAGGAATAGCGGCCTTAGAGCTTCTACTACTATCGGCTACCTAACTGTCGGGAAATCGGGGGTTTTGTCGGAGAATCGGTGTCGTGGTGGTGCTACGAGATGGCGATTTATCGTATAGAAGAATAGATCCGCGGGCCTATTGATTGACCATAGATACGAACCGATCGACCGCTATCTAAGAGAAGTAGTTCTTCTATCGTTCAAGGGCAAGGGGAGAACATGTAGCGGCTTGCCTAGATCTCGTATTTCCCACGTAGTCCGTCGGTCAAACCAACGATTCTCTTTTCAAAGAAATAGAGAGAGTCTTTCCGGTATGTAGCTCCGCGGGCTAGGAGCGCATCATCGGGGCAGGGACATAGGATCATGGCCCTTTTCTTCTTTCTTTTGTTTGTGTCCGGTCCGTTGTGTGTGTGTGTTTTTTTAAGGCTTATCCGGGGGCTGCTGCTCTGGGGCATCCAATTCCTCTTCTTTCTTTTGCTGCTGATCTCACATCGAGAACAGCTCCTTCTTGTTCAGGGTCATCAGATGAGAGATCTTCCTCCTACTCCGAAAAATCGGTCAAGCGGGGGGCTACCCTCGACTCACCTCTCTCTCTATAAAAACCCCTCCTTAGAGGAGAGCAGAAGCTCCAGGATGAGTATGTCCTGGATTCCCGGATTCATTCTCGTCTTGATCCACCATGGAATTTTATAAATCTACAAAAACATTCTAGGAGAGGGCTCGTAATGATCTTCTCAAAGATCACAAGGTGCTGAAGTGGCAGGATAGGGGGGGTCTGTAGGTTTTTGTGAAAGGGATGCTCTTATCATGTTATTGCTGAAAATCAAAACTAAATGACTCTATTTTATGTCGATTCATCCACACTTCCATTCCTTGTAGAGGAAGGCTAACTGCTTGCTGGCTGGGAGCTGTATGAGCGGTAACGTCCACGTACGGCTCCGTGAGAAGGGCGGCGGACAGAAATGGCCTTGTTGTAC